GGTAGGGTTCCCCTACAAACCATTCGAGCCAAAATTGATTATTGTTCCTATACAGTTCGAACTATCTATGGGGCATTAGGAATCAAAATTTGGATATTTGCAGACGAGGAATAATGGGCCTTTCGTTGTCTTTCTGTTCCATCCATCCGGCAATTGAATAAAAAATCACAAACTCGTTCATTTTTTTCCGTTCAATCAAAAAAATGAGAATTTTTTCGAATTCTTAATTCTATAGGGTTGAATAACAATTCGATTGACTCCATCTCCATATAATTGCTATGCTTAGTGTGTGACTCGTTGGTTTTTTATTTAGAGTTAGGTTAGGATTAAAAAACAAAGGGCCATCCCCTAGTATGAACTAATAACTATATAACTAATAACCAGCTCATTGCTTCGTATTATCTGGATCCAAGGAACCAGTCGCTATATGATGTATTGATCATATTGTTGTAGCAACTGAAGCATTTTTTTTTACATAAAAGAAAAATCAATCTATAAGGTTGTGAAGCAAAAACAAAGGGATATGGATAAATGGAGGGGTGAGAGAAAGAAAGAAAAAGAATAGCAATGATATATGATTCCAATATGTATGGTCTATGAACTATCTTATAAAAGGCAATGTAATAAAGCATTAATGTATTCGTCCATAATTAATAATTAGATTCGATGAATATGAATACAATTTATACGAAAAATAAAAAAGAATAAAGAGCGCCGAGTCAATAAAGACTGAGAAGATTGATTCAGGAACAAATTTTATTAGGAGCTCCATTGCAGAGTTCGGGCCTAGTCATTAATCGAGAAGCGATGGGAACGACAGAACCTGTGACTGAGGAAGATTCCCTTGAAAACGAATCCTAATGATTCATTGGGTGGGATGGCGGAACGAGCCAAGAACCAATTCATTTATTCTGATAGGTCATGGAACGCCCCTACGAATGAAAGGGATGTTGAAAGAGCAAATATTCGCCCGCGAAAGCCTTACTGGATTGCTAAGTTTTGGGCAATTCAATAAAAATAAATAAAATAAAGGTAAAAATAAATGAAGATTCATTAATTATAAAATGGAATTTATCATTTTATTTTATTCCTACGTGTACGTGACAGATTATATCTCAAAAAATTCCATGATTCATTATTCATTCAATTCAAAATATATACAATATTATTTAATCGTTTCATTCGCGAGGAGCTGGATGAGAAGAAACTCTCATGTCCAGTTCTGCAGTAGAGATGGCATTGAGAAACAACCATCAACTATAACCCCAAAAGAACCAGATTTCGTAAACAACATAGAGGAAGAATGAAGGGAATATCTTATCGAGGCAATCGAATTTGTTTCGGCGGATACGCCCTTCAGGCACTTGAACCCGCTTGGATCACATCTAGACAAATAGAAGCGGGGCGACGAGCCATGGCACGATATGCGCGTCGTGGTGGAAAAATATGGGTACGTATATTTCCAGACAAACCTGTTACAGTAAGGCCTACCGAAACACGTATGGGTTCGGGGAAAGGATCTCCCGAATATTGGGTATCCGTCGTTAAACCGGGTCGAATACTTTATGAAATGGGTGGAGTATCAGAAATTGTAGCCAGAGAAGCTATTTCTATAGCTGCGTCCAAAATGCCTATACGAACTCAATTCGTTATTGCGGGATAGGGATATGGAACGAAAGGAAAGGGGCCTTGTGATGAAAAAACCGCAGTTTTTTTATTTCTGGACAAACAATCTTTCTTCTTTTTTTCTTCGCCCTTTAGTTAGTTAGCATTGAAAGAAAAAAGAGAAAAATAATAAGAATGATATGATTCAACCTCAGACCTATTTAAATGTAGCGGACAACAGCGGGGCTAGAGAATTAATGTGTATTCGAATCATAGGAGCTAGTAATCGCCGATATGCTCATATTGGTGACGTTATTGTTGCTGTAATCAAAGAAGCAGTTCCCAATATGCCTCTACAAAGATCAGAAGTGATCAGAGCTGTAATTGTACGTACATGTAAAGAACTCAAACGTGACAATGGTATGATAATACAATATGATGACAATGCAGCAGTTGTCATTGATCAAGAAGGAAATCCCAAAGGAACTCGAGTTTTTGGTGCGATCGCTCGGGAATTGAGACAGTTGAATTTTACTAAAATAGTCTCATTAGCTCCTGAGGTATTATAAATAGATTCTAAATAAATACTAATAGATGAAAACATAATAAAACATAAAAAAAGGGAGGTTCATAGTAAGATATCTGAACTGAATTAGATTCCATTAATTAGTAGAATGCATTAGTAGATTGTTTCTCACGCATATACCTTTAATAATTCATGAAAAAAAAAGAGTAGAGCATGCTGATTATATAAAAACCCGGAGGCACCAATAATTATAGTTCATCATGGGTAGGGACACTATTGCCGAAATAATAACTTCTATACGAAATGCTGACATGGATAAAAAAGGAACGGTTCGAATAGCATCTACAAATATCACTGAAAACATTGTTAAAATACTTCTACGCGAAGGCTTTATCGAAAATGTGAGAAAACATCGAGTAAGCAAGAAATATTTCTTGGTTTCAACTCTGCGACATAGAAGGAATAGAAAAGGGCCATATAGAACTGTTTTAAAACGTATCAGCCGACCCGGCCTACGAATCTATTCCAACCATCAACGAATTCCTAGGATTTTAGGAGGAATGGGTATTGTAATTCTTTCGACTTCTCGAGGTATAATGACAGACCGAGAGGCTCGACTAGAAGGAATCGGGGGAGAAATTTTGTTATATATATGGTGATCTTTATGATCTACGAATTGCATCCGTAGGAAAACTTCCTATTTTTTTTTTGAAAAAAGAGGAAGGGTTGTCTAATATCACTCCTACTCCATGAGTTGATAATAAAAGGGGTTACCTGGAATGAAAGAACAAAAATGGATTCATGAAGGTTTAATTACTGAATCACTTTCCAATGGTATGTTTCGGGTTCGTAGTGACTTTTCAACATTCCTCTCGTTCGGATACAATCGGAGGTTAAAAATTTCAAGAGACTTATTTTCTTTTCTTCGAAGGAGTAGATTCAAAATTAAAATAAAATTAAGGAGAAACAAATATGAAAATTAGGGCGTCCGTTCGTAAAATTTGTGAAAAATGTCGACTGATCCGCAGGCGGGGACGAATTATAGTAATTTGTTTCAACCCGAGGCATAAACAGAGACAGGGATAATTTTTTTTTTAAGAGACTCTCCAAAGGACTCAATACACAAACAAATAAAGGACCCATTTTGACATGAAAATAAAATATACGTATATTTCTGACTCATATTTAGGAGATGATAAAATATGACAAAAACCATAACAAGAATTGGCTCACGTAGGAGTGGGCGCATTAGTTCACGTAAGACTGGACGTCGAATACCAAAAGGGGTTATTCATGTTCAAGCAAGTTTCAACAATACCATTGTAACAATCACAGATATACGGGGTCGGGTTGTTTCTTGGTCCTCCGCCGGTACTTGCGGCTTCAAGGGCACAAGAAGAGGGACGCCGTTTGCTGCCCAAACCGCAGCCGCAAACGCTATTCGTACAGTAGTAGATCAGGGTATGCAACGAGCAGAAGTTATGATAAAGGGTCCTGGTCTTGGAAGAGATGCAGCACTACGAGCCATTCGTAGAAGTGGTATACTATTAAGTTTTGTCAGAGACGTAACCCCTATGCCACATAATGGGTGTAGGCCTCCTAAAAAAAGGCGTATATAGAAATAAGAATTGAGAATTGAACGAATTTCAAGAGAAAGAAATGATTAAATGATCGGATCAAATAATATGACTATGTTTCGAGAAGAAGTAGCAGTATCTACTCGGACACTACAGTGGAAGTGTGTTGAATCAAGAGAAGACAGTAAGCGTTTTTATTATGGACGTTTTATTCTGTCTCCGCTTATGAAAGGTCAAGCTGATACAATAGGCATTGCGATGCGAAGGGCTTTGCTTGGAGAAATAGAAGGAACATGTATTACACGCGCAAAATCTGAAAAGATACCACATGAATATTCTACCATAGAAGGTATTGAAGAATCCGTACATGAAATTTTAATGAATTTGAAAGAAATTGTATTGAAAAGTAATCTGTATGGAACTCGCGACGCATCTATTTGCGTCAAGGGTCCTGGATATGTAACTGCTCAAGACATCATCTCACCACCTTCTGTGGAAATCGTTGATACTACACAGCATATAGCTAGCCTGACGGAACCAATTGATTTTTGTATTGGATTACAAATCGAGAGTAATCGAGGATATCGTATGAAAACACCAAATAACGCTGAAGAAGGAAGTTATCCAATAAATGCTGTATTCATGCCTGTTCGAAATGCAAATCATAGTATTCATTCTTATAGTAATGGGAATGAAAAACAAGAGATACTTTTTCTCGAAATATGGACGAATGGAAGTTTAACTCCTAAAGAAGCACTTTACGAAGCCTCCCGTAATTTGATTGATTTATTTATTCCGTTTCTACATGCAGAAGAACAAGATAAAAATGTAGAGGACAATCAAAATAGGGTTACTTTACCCTTTTTCACTTTTCATGATGGATTGGATAAACTAAGAAAAAAAAAAGAAATCGAATTGAAATGTTTTTTTATTGACCAATTAGAATTGCCTTCGAGGACCTATAATTGCCTCAAAAGGTCCAATATACATACATTATTAGACCTTTTGAATAAGAGTCAAGAAGATCTTATGAAAATTGAACATTTTCGCATAGAAGATGTAAAACAGATATTGGTCATTATACAAAAACATTTCGTAATTGATTTACCTAAGAAATAGATTCAGAATTAACTGGAATAAACGTATCTAGGGAAGATTCACTTCCCTAGAAAGATACGTTGTGATATTTTATTTCACGGTGGAATCAATTTGAAAAAGACCTAAAGTTAGAGATTTATCAATAGGTAATGTTGCTCCAATACCCAACCAAAGGGCTACTGCAGTACCAATCA